ATTATCAGTTGACAAGGTCGAAGCTGTTATATCCAATTATTTTTATAGATAGTTTTCGTGAGTAAACCAAAGGATTAAACTGAAATCCCATGATTTTAAAAATAGTTCATTGTACAATAAAAAAAAGTCCTTTTTTTTTAAGTTAAATTTGAAGTTAAATAAAAAAATTGGAATTATATTATAACCGGATATGTCTGGCATTTCTGAGAACCATTTGAATCGAGTAATGGAAATGGAATGATTCAAATGGTTCTTAATGGTTTACATGAAGTTTTCGTATATATACACGTATGCCATCCTATGTTTCTATTCGTCAAGTCAGTCAAGTCCTTTATTTAATTCAATTAGATGTTAATGTAAATGAACCATAACTATGCAACCCTATTCCTAATAGATTAACCCCAAAATAGCATATCCAAATTATAAGAAAGCCCATTGAGGCCACAATTGCAGAATTTATACTTTCAAAAATTTTATTTGTTCTAATATGTAAATAAATCGCGAATACGGTCCAAGTAATAAATGCCCAAGTCTCCTTTGGATCCCAATTCCAATATGATCCCCATGCTTCATTAGCCCATACTGCTCCCGAAAGAATACCTACGGTTAAAAAGATAAACCCTAGACTAATAATACGATAACTCCACCGATCCAATTGTTGAATCAATTGGTACCTGTAATAATTTTGAGACGAAATAGAAGTGTTTCGTAAGACATTGTTTCTTTCGTTCACGTATTGAATCTTACCAAAGTAAAATGACTCATTTACTAATACTAAATTATTGCCTTTACTAAAAATCCTTCTGAATTTTCGAAATGTAATGACTAGAAGAGCTAATGATAATAATGATCCACACAAAAGAGCTGCATAGCTCAATACCATCATACTTACATGCATCATTAACCAATGGGATTGGAGCGCGGGTACTAATATTTCGGATTGATGCATTTCAGTTAAAAGACCCGAAGTAGCAAAACCTTGAGTAAAAATAGCACTTGGCGCGGTTATTGCGCTTAAATGGTTTTTATGTTTTTTAAAATACGGAATCATATGAATAATGGAAAAACTCCACGAAAGAAAAATTAATGATTCATATAAATCGCTTAATGGTAAATGCCCCAAATACACCCAACGAGTAACTAATAATCCTGTTATGCAGAAAAAAGTAACTATCATACCCTTTTCTGACGAATCATATAGTCCTACGATTTCATCGACTAATAAAGTTATCAAATGAATTGTAATTACAATTGAAACGATAGAAAAGGATATATGAGTTAATATATGCTCTAAAGTTGAAAATATCATAAAAATTATTAAAAGGGGGTCCCGCAATTATAGGAATTGAAATCGGGAATTGAATTCATTATAGGACTTACTCTTTTAGAAGATGCCATGCCGCCACTCGGACTCGAACCGAGATGCTCTAGCACTGCTTCCTAAGAGCAGCGTGTCTACCTATTTCACCATAGCGGCTTATTCGAAATCATAATAACCTATTTTTATTCAATCGTCGAGATTGAAGGAGTTAATTAAATGCAATATTTTTTTAGGAAACCATTAAATTGATGAATAAAAACTTGTTTAAGAATTAGGGATTTAAACGTTTTCGTTAATAATATTTATTATCTTTTTATTTATTATTTTAGAATGTCAATTTTATTTAACTGAACTAAAAATGTAGTTTTTCGTAAGTTATTACTTTATGTTTTCCTAAAACAAAAATGTTACGGTTGGAACTAGATTATTTTTACTTCAATCCATAGATAGAACTAAAAGCAATGTTCTGTCTCGTTTGCATTTTTTAATGATTCATTTATTTTATCATTTATTTTATTAATCTAAAATAAAAAAAAAATTTTATCGATAAAATATAATTTTTATATAACACAATTTCAGCGATACACTCAAGGGGTTTTTGTAAATATTTGCATAGTTATTTTTATATGAATTCTTAGGGTTTTTCGTTGTGTAGAGAATTTGTGTTAAGATTTAGCAACCCAATTAAGTTAGGTATTAGTATGGGTGTATCAATTATATAACAATATTTTATATTTCTATCGAAATTGTACCGTACTTCAAAAAATACTTTATAAATTTTTAAATTAATATATATTATATCTTTGATATATATTATATTTTGATCGATCTTCCAATCGAACCATAGGATCTAAAACGGATCACTAAAAATTGGCACATTAGTCATATAACTACCTAAAAATGTAAAAGGGGATTTTTTTAATTAAATTGGGTTAAAGAGTTTATATAGTGATAATAATTTAGAAAAATAATGATTTAGAAGATTATAAAACATATTTAAAACTAAATCAATTAGTTTCAACGAACCCTTCTTTTAATATATAATAATATATAATTATAATATCTTTTAATATATAATTCTAATATTTTTAATATATAATTATAATATATAATAAAAAATAAATTTATTTTTATTATTGATTCAAGTCGATGGGGAAAGTGAGAATCCCCATCCTGAAAATCATAAAATATACTAAAACGAAAGGTGAACCCTTGTGCTTGCATTTATCCTTTTTTCAAACAAAAAAGTACCATTAATTTTTCGAATTAAGTAGACAACAGAATTCTTATCTATATCAGAAATGAAAGAAAAAAGACGCCTTCTAAATTAAAACATTATGAAACTAATTATTTTTATTTATGATTTATATTTATTATATAAATATAAAATAATAAAATAATTTTTTTTATATATATTATTTTTTATTATATATAAATTATATAAATATAAATTATTTTACTATTATGATGTTAATTAAAATTCTTATAACTTATAAATATTATAAAAAAATTAGAAACAAAATTAGATTACTTTTCTAATTAGACCGATTAAGATTTTTTATTGTATTGTTTGATTACTATTATTTATTTGTTACACAAAAAAAACTTTTAGAACTCCCGGTAGAAAGAGATTTCGCTAATGAAAAAGCTTTCAATGCTGCCCGATATCCCTTCCTTTTCCAAATATTTTTACGAATCCGTTTTTTTGAAATAGAGGTGCGTTTTTTTGGAACTGCCATTAAAAAATTATATTATAATAGGTTCTTCGGTTGGATGTGAAAGACATCTATTGTTCAAAATAAATTTTTCTTTACTGTTCTCTATCTATTTATTCTCTAAATCATACTCCCTTCATAAAAAAGGGGGGTGTGTAAAAATCGCATAAAATATTACTAACAACAATCCCCTATGCCAAATAGAATTGATTGAAGTTGATAAAATACAATACAAACAAAAAAGAAAAGATTGTGCGTTTAGTTTTCTTTCTATTTTCGTCGTGTTACATTTATACATGTAATAAAATACATCAAAAGGTTAATAACCCAACCCCTCTATCGCTTAATTAAAAAACTTTAATAATTTTCTATTATATTAATTAATTTAATTGGTCAAACTCGAAGAAAGAGTACACCCAACTTTAATTCTCAAATTCGAGTGGGACTAGTAGTTAATCTGTTAAAGGATACAAAATCTATAATTTTTTTATTATATTATAAAAGGCATTTTATTTGCCCTTTTTTTTTATTTTACATAAAATAAAGTGTTGGATATCATAGCATTTCCTACAAATAGCTTTTATTGTAATGGAAGACAATCAATTAGTTACAAAACAAATTGTTTAATGATTCTGAATAACCGAATTACAATTACAATAAATAGTTTTTATGGGTCAAGTTATGCGCTTTATGATTCATACCAAACACTGTTTTTGGTGTAATTATCTATCCTCGCTCTATAGATATAAAAGATATAAATAAATTATTGTAATACGTAATAATTAGAATGCAAATTTTATTTAAGTTTTATTTTATATATCTTAATTTTTTTTTATTAACTGACCCCTTTCAACAGAAAACAAATAAGAACCGGTGAATCAGAAACAATTAATTAAGAAAAATATTTTATTTTTTTTTTATGGAATATACATATCAATATTCATGGATTATACCTTTCATTCCACTTCCAGTTCCAATGTTAATTGGAGCAGGACTTCTACTTTTTCCAACGGCAACAAAAAATCTTCGCCGTATGTGGGCTTTTCCGAGTGTTTTATTGTTAAGTATAGTTATGATTTTTTCAGCCCATTTTTCTATTCAGGAAATAAATCACAATTCCGTCTATCAATATGTATGGTCTTGGACCATCAATAATGATTTTTATTTAGAATTTGGCTGCTTGGTTGATCCACTTACTTCTATTATGTCAATATTAATCACTACTGTTGGAATGATGGTTCTTATTTATAGTGATAATTATATGTCTCATGATCAGGGATATTTGAGATTTTTTGCTTATATGAGTTTTTCCAATACTTCAATGTTGGGATTAGTTACTAGTTCTAATTTGATACAAATTTATATTTTTTGGGAATTGGTTGGAATGTGTTCTTATCTATTAATAGGTTTTTGGTTCACACGACCTAGTGCGGCGAATGCTTGTCAAAAAGCGTTTGTAACTAATCGTGTCGGGGATTTCGGTTTATTATTAGGAATTTTGGGTTTTTATTGGATAACGGGTAGTTTTGAATTTCGGGATTTGTTTGAGATATTTAATAACTTGGTTTATAATAATGAGGTTAATTTTTTATTTGTTACCTTATGCGCCTTCCTATTATTTGCCGGCGCAGTTGCAAAATCCGCCCAATTTCCCCTTCATGTATGGTTACCTGATGCCATGGAAGGGCCTACCCCCATTTCGGCTCTTATACATGCCGCTACTATGGTAGCAGCAGGGATTTTTCTTGTAGCTCGGCTTCTTCCTCTTTTCATAGTTATACCTTACATAATAAATCTAATAGCTTTGACAGGTATAATAACATTACTTTTAGGAGCCACTTTAGCTCTTGCTCAAAAAGATATTAAGAAAAGCTTAGCTTATTCTACAATGTCTCAATTGGGTTATATGATGTTAGCTCTAGGTATGGGGTCTTATCGAGTTGCTTTATTTCATTTGATTACTC